GTTAATGTAGCTTAATAATAAAAGCAAGGCACTGAAAATGCCTAGATGAGTAACACATACTCCATAAACACACAGGTTTGGTCCTGGCCTTTCCGTTGACTCTAGACAGAATTACACATGCAAGCATCCACACTCTCGTGAGAATGCCCCAAGGGTCTACAAGACACAAAGGAGCAGGCATCAAGCACGCCAATAGGGCAGCTCATGACGCCTTGCCTAGCCACACCCCCACGGGAAACAGCAGTGATAGAAATTAAGCCATGAACGAAAGTTTGACTAAGTTATGTCAAATAGGGTTGGTAAACTTCGTGCCAGCCACCGCGGCCATACGATTGACCCGAGTTAACGGACATACGGCGTAAAGCGTGTTAAAGAGAACAGACAAAATAAGATTAAATTTTGATTAAGATGTAAAAAGCCACAATCAAATCATAAATAAACGACGAAAGTGATCTTATCACATACAGACACACGATAGCTAAGACCCAAACTGGGATTAGATACCCCACTATGCTTAGCCCTAAACATAAATAGCTAGTTAAACAAAGCTATTCGCCAGAGAACTACTAGCTACAGCTTAAAACTCAAAGGACTTGGCGGTGCTTTATACCCCCTTAGAGGAGCCTGTTCTGTAATCGATAAACCCCGATAAACCTCACCAACCCTTGCCAATTCAGCCTATATACCGCCATCTTCAGCAAACCCTAAAAAGGAACAAAAGTAAGCTTAATAATTATGCATAAAAACGTTAGGTCAAGGTGTAGCCAATGGGATGGGAAGAAATGGGCTACATTTTCTACCCACAAAGAACACACGAAAGTTCTCATGAAACTGACAACCAAAGGAGGATTTAATAGTAAGCTAGGAATAGAGTGCTTAGCTGAACTAGGCTATGAAGCACGCACACACCGCCCGTCACCCTCCTCAAGTACACCCAATACCCCCTAAGCCTGCTAACCGGTATTAATAATATGAGAGGAGACAAGTCGTAACAAGGTAAGTATACTGGAAAGTGTACTTGGATAACCAAAGTATAGCTTAAACAAAGCATCTAGTTTACACCTAGAAGATTTCATACTTTATGAATGCCTTGAACCAAGGCTAGCCCACCCCCTCCTAAGCCCTACTAACAAGACACAGCCAATCAAAACATTTAATTACACATAATAGTATAGGAGATAGAAATTTTAAAACTGGCGCTATAGAGACAGTACCGCAAGGGAAAGATGAAAGAATGACTTAAAAGTACAAAAAAGCAAAGATTACCCCTTGTACCTTTTGCATAATGAGTTAACTAGCATAAACATAGCAAAGAGAACTTAAGTTATGCCACCCGAAACCAGACGAGCTACCTACGAGCAGTTGACCAGAACCAACCCGTCTATGTGGCAAAATAGTGGGAAGACTTGCAGGTAGAGGTGAAACGCCTAACGAGCCTGGTGATAGCTGGTTGTCCAGGAAATGAATCTAAGTTCAGCTTTAAAAATACCTAAAAGCCACACAACTTTAATGTATTTTTAAAAGTTAGTCTAAAAGGGTACAGCCTTTTAGAAAGGGGTACAGCCTTCGCTAGAGAGTAAAAAAATTACTTCACCATAGTTGGCCTAAAAGCAGCCACCAATTAAGAAAGCGTTAAAGCTCAACAAGAATAATAACCTTAATACCTGTAATAAACAGTGAACTCCTAGCCCTCCTACTGGACTAATCTATTACCTAATAGAAGCAATAATGTTAATATGAGTAACAAGAAGTAATTCTCCCTGCATAAGCTTACGTCAGTAACTGATACTATCCTGACAATTAACAGATAATAAAAACAACCCACAGCTAAATAATTTATTAATAACACTGTTAACCCAACACAGGCATGCACTCAAGGGAAAGATTAAAAGAAGTAAAAGGAACTCGGCAAACACAAACCCCGCCTGTTTACCAAAAACATCACCTCTAGCATCACTAGTATTAGAGGCACTGCCTGCCCGGTGACAATAGTTAAACGGCCGCGGTATTCTGACCGTGCAAAGGTAGCATAATCATTTGTTCTCTAAATAGGGACTTGTATGAATGGCAACACGAGGGTTTAACTGTCTCTTACTTCCAATCAGTGAAATTGACCTCCCCGTGAAGAGGCGGGGATTTTCTAATAAGACGAGAAGACCCTATGGAGCTTTAATTAACCCACCCAAAGAGCAACTTTCAACCGCCAAGGGACAACAAAGCCTCTATCTGAGTGGACAATTTTGGTTGGGGTGACCTCGGAGAATAAAAAATCCTCCGAGCGATTTATAAAGACTAGACTCACAAGTCAAATCGCTACATCGTAAATTGATCCAAAACTTTTGATCAACGGAACAAGTTACCCTAGGGATAACAGCGCAATCCTATTCTAGAGTCCATATCGACAATAGGGTTTACGACCTCGATGTTGGATCAGGACACCCCAATGGTGCAGCCGCTATTAAAGGTTCGTTTGTTCAACGATTAAAGTCCTACGTGATCTGAGTTCAGACCGGAGTAATCCAGGTCGGTTTCTATCTATTATACATTTCTCCCAGTACGAAAGGACAAGAGAAGTGGGGCCACCTTTAAAGAAGCGCCCTAAGCCAATTAATGATATCATCTCAATTAATTAATAAGTAACAATACTATCACCCAAGAACAGGGTTACGTTAAGGTGGCAGAGCCCGGTAATTGCATAAGACTTAAAACTTTATAACCAGAGATTCAAATCCTCTCCTTAACAACATGTTTATAGTAAACATTTTAACCTTGATCGTCCCTATCCTGCTAGCTGTAGCATTTCTAACACTAGTAGAACGCAAAATCCTAGGATATATACAATTTCGAAAAGGTCCAAATGTAGTAGGCCCATATGGTCTACTCCAACCAGTAGCCGACGCAATCAAACTATTCACCAAAGAACCCCTACGACCAGCAACATCCTCAGTGACAATATTCATCATGGCACCAATCTTAGCCCTGGGACTAGCCCTAACTATATGAATCCCCCTACCCATACCTCACCCCCTTGTTAACATAAACCTAGGAGTCCTATTTATACTCGCCATGTCAAGCCTAGCGGTCTACTCAATCCTCTGATCAGGATGAGCCTCCAACTCAAAATATGCCTTAATCGGCGCCCTACGAGCAGTTGCACAGACAATCTCCTACGAAGTAACTCTAGCAATCATTCTACTCTCCGTACTCTTAATAAGCGGCTCTTATACTCTGTCAACACTAATCACCACACAAGAACAACTATGACTGATTGTACCAGCATGACCACTTGCCATAATATGATTTATCTCTACTCTAGCCGAAACTAACCGAGCCCCCTTTGATCTAACAGAGGGTGAATCCGAACTGGTATCCGGCTTCAATGTAGAATATGCAGCAGGCCCCTTTGCCCTATTTTTCATAGCAGAATATGCAAATATTATCATAATAAATGCATTTACCACTATCCTCTTCCTAGGAGCATATCACAACCCCTACATACCAGAACTTTACACAGCAAACTTCACCATCAAGACCCTCCTCCTAACTACCTCATTCTTATGAATTCGAGCATCATACCCCCGATTCCGATACGACCAACTAATACACCTCCTTTGAAAAAACTTTTTACCCCTAACACTAGCCCTATGCATATGACACGTGTCTATACCTATCTCACTATCAAGCATCCCACCACAAACTTAAGAAACATGTCTGATAAAAGAGTTACTTTGATAGAGTAAATAATAGAGGTTTAAGCCCCCTTGTTTCTAGAACTATGGGAATTGAACCCACCCCTAAGAATTCAAAATTCTTCGTGCTACCTGATCACACCACATTCTAATAGTAAGGTCAGCTAATTTAAGCTATCGGGCCCATACCCCGAAAATGTTGGTTCATATCCTTCCCGTACTAATAAACCCAATCATCCAAATCATTATTATATTTACACTTATCTCAGGAACAACAATTGTCATAATTAGCTCGCACTGACTATTTGTATGAATCGGATTTGAAATAAACATACTAGCTATCATCCCCATCCTAATAAAAAACTTCAACCCACGATCCATAGAAGCAGCAGTCAAATATTTCCTAACCCAATCCACCGCATCCATACTCCTCATAATAGCCGTTATTATTAACCTCATATTCTCAGGACAATGAACTATCATAAATATATTCAACCCAACCGCCTCCATACTCATAACAATAGCTCTTGCTATAAAACTAGGCATAGCTCCCTTTCACTTCTGAGTCCCCGAAGTCACACAAGGAGTCCCATTATCCTCCGGACTAATCCTGCTCACATGACAAAAACTCGCACCAATCTCAGTCCTCTACCAAATCACCCCATCAATTAACCTAAACATAATATTAACCATATCCGCACTATCCATCATAATCGGAGGATGAGGAGGACTAAACCAAACACAATTGCGAAAAATTATAGCCTACTCCTCAATTGCCCACATAGGCTGAATGATAACTATCCTGCTATACAACCCAACAATCACCCTACTAAACTTAACAATTTACATTATCATAACTTCCACCATGTTTATATTATTTATAGCTAACTCAACAACCACAATACTCTCATTATCCCACACATGGAATAAAACTCCAGTCATAACAACCCTAGTACTAGTCACCCTCCTATCAATAGGAGGCCTCCCACCACTATCAGGGTTTATACCCAAATGAATCATCATCCAAGAACTAACAAAAAATAACAGCATCATCCTCCCAACATTTATAGCAATCACAGCCCTCCTAAACCTTTACTTCTACGTACGACTCACATATAGCACAGCACTAACAATATTTCCCTCAACAAACAACATAAAGATAAAATGACAATTCAACTCAACAAAACACATAACTCTCCTACCAACCATAATTATTCTATCCACTATATTACTGCCCCTCACACCAATTCTCTCCATCTTGGAATAGAGGAATTTAGGTTACACAGACCAAGAGCCTTCAAAGCCCTAAGCAAGTATAATTACTTAATTCCTGCTAAGGACTGCAAGACTTCATCTTACATCAATCGAATGCAAATCGACCACTTTAATTAAGCTAAATCCCCCTAGATTGACAGGCCTCTATCCTGCAAAACCTTAGTTAACAGCTAAGTACCCTAATCAGCTGGCTTCAATCTACTTCTCCCGCCGCGAGAAAAAAAAGGCGGGAGAAGCCCCGGCAGAGCTTGAAGCTGCTTCTTTGAATTTGCAATTCAATATGAGATCTTTTTTCACCACAGGGCTTGGTAGAAAGGGGACTAAAACCCCTGTCTTTAGATTTACAGTCTAATGCCTACTCGGCCATCCTACCTATGTTCATCAACCGCTGATTATTCTCAACCAACCACAAAGATATTGGTACCCTTTACCTGCTATTTGGGGCCTGAGCAGGGATAGTTGGAACAGCCCTGAGCTTGCTTATCCGCGCTGAACTAGGCCAACCTGGAACTCTACTTGGAGATGACCAAATCTATAATGTAGTAGTCACTGCACATGCGTTTGTAATAATTTTCTTCATAGTAATACCAATTATAATCGGAGGCTTCGGTAACTGACTTGTCCCTCTAATAATTGGAGCGCCGGACATGGCCTTTCCTCGAATAAATAACATAAGCTTCTGACTCCTACCCCCCTCTTTCCTTCTACTCCTAGCATCATCAATAGTCGAAGCCGGAGCAGGGACAGGCTGAACCGTGTACCCTCCTCTAGCCGGGAACCTGGCCCACGCAGGGGCCTCCGTAGACCTAACAATTTTCTCCCTTCACTTAGCGGGCGTGTCTTCTATTCTAGGCGCTATTAATTTTATTACTACAATCATTAACATAAAACCCCCTGCCATGTCTCAATATCAAACTCCACTCTTCGTGTGATCTGTTTTAATCACAGCTGTTCTTCTACTACTATCACTTCCAGTGCTAGCAGCAGGTATTACCATACTCTTAACCGACCGGAATTTAAACACAACTTTCTTCGACCCCGCAGGAGGCGGAGACCCTATCCTATACCAACACCTATTCTGATTCTTCGGCCACCCTGAGGTTTATATTCTGATCCTACCTGGATTTGGCATGATCTCTCACATTGTGACCTACTATTCAGGTAAAAAAGAACCTTTTGGGTACATGGGTATAGTCTGAGCCATAATATCAATCGGATTTCTTGGCTTCATCGTATGAGCACATCACATATTCACCGTAGGCATAGATGTGGACACCCGAGCCTACTTCACGTCAGCTACTATAATTATTGCCATCCCGACTGGCGTAAAGGTCTTTAGCTGACTGGCCACATTGCATGGCGGCAACATCAAATGATCTCCTGCTATAATATGAGCCCTTGGCTTTATTTTCCTATTCACAGTCGGGGGTTTAACAGGAATTGTCCTAGCCAATTCTTCCCTAGACATCGTACTACATGACACCTATTATGTAGTAGCTCACTTCCACTACGTACTCTCAATAGGAGCTGTATTTGCCATCATAGGAGGCTTTGTCCACTGATTCCCACTATTTTCAGGTTACACCCTCAACCCAACATGAGCCAAAATCCACTTCGCTATTATATTCGTCGGAGTAAATATGACCTTCTTCCCACAACACTTCTTAGGACTATCAGGAATGCCACGACGGTACTCTGACTACCCTGACGCATACACAATGTGAAACACCATCTCCTCAATAGGTTCTTTTATCTCCCTAACAGCAGTTATACTCATGGTCTTTATTATCTGAGAGGCATTCGCATCTAAACGAGAGGTCTCAGCTGTAGACCTAACAACCACAAACCTAGAGTGACTAAACGGATGTCCTCCCCCATATCACACATTTGAAGAACCTGCCTATATTAACTCAAAGTAGATAAATGGATAAGTAAGAAAGGAAGGAATCGAACCCCCTACTATTGGTTTCAAGCCAACACCACAGCCACTGTATCTTTCTCGATTAGAGATATTAGTAAAATATTATATAACTTTGTCAAGGTTAAGTTGCAGACAAAAACCTGCATATCTCAATGGCTTATCCCCTCCAACTAGGCTTTCAAGATGCCACCTCTCCCATTATAGAAGAACTACTTCACTTCCATGACCATACGCTAATAATTGTTTTCCTCATTAGCTCATTAGTATTATATATTATTTCCTCGATATTAACAACAAAACTCACTCATACCAGCACAATAGATGCACAAGAAGTGGAGACCGTCTGAACTATTCTGCCTGCCATTATCCTAATCCTAATTGCCCTTCCCTCCCTACGAATTCTTTATATAATGGACGAAATTAACAACCCCTCCCTCACAGTAAAAACTATGGGCCACCAATGATATTGAAGCTATGAGTACACTGACTATGAGGACCTAAGCTTTGACTCTTATATGATCCCCACATCCGAACTCAACCCAGGCGAACTGCGACTTCTAGAAGTAGACAACCGAGTTGTACTACCCATAGAAATAACTATCCGTATACTAATTTCTTCAGAAGACGTCCTGCACTCATGAGCCGTCCCCTCCCTAGGACTAAAAACAGATGCCATTCCAGGACGCCTTAATCAAACAACCCTTATATCTACACGACCAGGACTATATTACGGACAATGTTCAGAAATCTGTGGCTCCAATCACAGCTTCATACCCATCGTCCTCGAACTGGTTCCATTAAACTACTTTGAAAAATGATCTGCATCCATACTATAGCCTCGCTAAGAAGCTAAACAGCGCTAGCCTTTTAAGCTAGAGATTGGGAAATCACCTTCCCCTAAGCGATATGCCTCAACTAAACACATCAACATGAGCCATCACCATCATATCCATGCTTCTAGTACTATTTATCCTTTTCCAACTAAAACTTTCTAAGCATACCTACTTCATAAACCCCGAATTAATCCCAACTAAGACACAAAAACACAACACCCCATGAGAGCTAAAATGAACGAAAATTTATTTGCCTCTTTCATTACCCCAACACTCCTAGGCCTCCCCATCGTAATTCTAATTATCATATTCCCGGCCATCATATTCCCAACTTCAAACCGCTTGGCCAATAATCGCCTAGTCTCTCTCCAACAATGATTAATCCAACTAACAACTAAACAAATGTTAGGTATACATAACAAAAAAGGACAAACCTGAGCCCTAATGCTTATATCACTAATTATATTCATTGGATCTACTAACCTATTAGGCCTACTGCCACACTCATTTACACCCACTACACAACTATCAATAAACCTAGGAATAGCAATCCCCCTATGAGCAGGAACCGTAATCATAGGCTTTCGCAACAAAACTAAAAAATCTCTAGCTCATTTCTTACCGCAAGGCACACCAACTCCTTTAATCCCAATACTCATCATTATCGAAACAATCAGCCTTTTTATTCAACCAGTGGCCCTGGCCGTACGACTAACAGCTAACATCACAGCAGGCCACCTGCTTATGCACCTAATCGGAGGAGCTACTCTTGTACTTATGAACATTAGCACCACCACAGCCCTCATCACGTTTATCATCTTAATGCTACTAACCATACTTGAATTTGCCGTAGCTATAATCCAAGCCTACGTCTTTACTCTATTAGTTAGCCTCTACTTACACGATAACTCATAATGACCCACCAAACACATGCTTATCACATAGTAAACCCAAGCCCATGACCTCTAACAGGAGCACTATCTGCCCTCTTAATGACCTCTGGCCTAACAATATGGTTCCACTTTAACTCTTCTATTCTCCTTATAATCGGACTATCAACCAACATACTTACCATATACCAATGATGACGTGATATCATTCGAGAAAGCACCTTTCAAGGCCACCATACACCAACCGTACAAAAGGGACTACGTTACGGCATAATCCTCTTCATCATCTCAGAGATCCTATTCTTCACTGGATTCTTCTGAGCCTTCTACCACTCAAGCCTAGCCCCTACCCCAGAGCTAGGGGGATGCTGACCACCTACAGGAATTCAACCCCTAAACCCCCTAGAAGTCCCCCTCTTAAACACCTCTGTACTCCTAGCCTCAGGAGTGTCAATTACCTGAGCACATCACAGCCTCATAGAAGGTCACCGAAATCACATGCTCCAAGCCTTATTCATTACCATCTCCCTAGGAATCTACTTTACACTTCTACAAGCCTCTGAGTACTACGAGGCACCTTTCACCATTGCAGACGGAGTCTACGGCTCAACTTTCTTTGTAGCCACAGGATTCCACGGCCTTCATGTAATCATTGGCTCTACCTTCCTAGTCGTCTGCTTTCTACGCCAACTAAAATTCCACTTCACATCTAGCCACCACTTTGGATTCGAAGCCGCCGCCTGATACTGACACTTCGTAGACGTAGTCTGACTATTCCTCTACGTCTCCATCTACTGATGAGGCTCATATTCTTTTAGTATTAAACAGTACAATTGACTTCCAATCAATTAGCTTCGGTAGAACCCGAAAAAGAATAATAAACTTAATATTAGCCCTACTAACCAACTTCTCCTTAGCCGCCCTACTTGTCACCATTGCATTCTGACTACCACAACTAAATTCTTATTCAGAAAAAACAAGCCCCTATGAATGCGGGTTTGACCCTATAGGATCAGCCCGCCTCCCATTTTCCATAAAATTCTTCCTAGTAGCTATCACCTTTCTCCTGTTTGACTTGGAAATTGCTCTTCTACTTCCCCTTCCATGAGCCATTCAGACAGAAGATTTAACTACCATGCTCACAATAGCCCTATTCTTAATCTCACTACTAGCAGCGAGCCTAGCTTACGAATGATCCCAAAAAGGACTTGAGTGGACAGAATATGGTACTTAGTTTAAACAAAACAAATGATTTCGACTCATTAGATTATGATTAAGCTCATAACTACCAAGTGTCACTAGTATACATAAACATTATCGTAGCATTCACAGTAGCCCTAATGGGTTTATTAATATATCGATCCCACCTAATATCATCCCTGCTGTGCTTAGAGGGAATAATACTATCACTCTTCGTCCTAGCAGCTCTCACAATCTTAAACACCCACTTCATCTTAGCCAACATAATACCAATCATTCTACTAGTATTCGCAGCCTGTGAAGCAGCCCTAGGCCTATCCCTACTGGTCATAATCTCAAACACATATGGTACTGATTACGTACAAAACCTCAACCTGCTACAATGCTAAAATTTATCGTACCCACAATAATACTTCTACCCCTGACCTGATTATCAAAAAACAACATAATCTGAATTAACACCACCACCCATAGCTTAGTAATCAGCCTTACAAGTCTTATCCTACTCAACCAACACGGAGATAATAGCTTAAACTTCTCACTGACTTTCTTCTCCGACTCACTATCAACCCCGCTTCTAATTCTCACCACATGACTCCTCCCCTTAATGATTATAGCTAGCCAAAACCACTTATCCAAAGAGCCCCTCACCCGAAAAAAACTATATATTTCCATACTAATCACACTCCAACTACTCCTGATCATGACATTTACCGCAGCAGAACTTATCCTTTTTTACATCCTATTTGAAGCAACACTAATCCCCACACTCATCATCATTACCCGATGAGGGAATCAAACAGAACGCCTCAACGCAGGTCTATATTTCCTATTCTACACACTCGTAGGCTCTCTGCCTCTTCTAGTAGCACTCATATATCTTCAAAACACCACAGGCTCCCTAAACTTTATAATCCTTTACTACTGATTACAACCCCTACCCAACTCCTGGTCGAACGTTTTTATATGACTAGCATGTATAATGGCCTTTATAGTAAAAATACCCCTATACGGCCTACACCTGTGGCTACCCAAAGCCCATGTCGAAGCCCCTATTGCAGGCTCCATAGTACTAGCAGCCATTTTACTCAAACTAGGAGGCTACGGAATACTACGTATCACAATACTCCTAAACCCCCTGACAAACTTTATAGCATACCCCTTCCTCATATTGTCGTTATGAGGTATAATCATAACCAGCTCTATCTGCCTACGTCAAACAGACCTAAAATCCCTCATTGCATACTCTTCAGTCAGCCACATAGCACTGGTAATCGTAGCCATCCTAATCCAGACACCTTGAAGCTTCATAGGAGCAACAGCCCTAATAATCGCACATGGCCTCACGTCATCAATATTATTCTGCCTAGCAAACTCAAACTACGAACGAATCCACAGTCGCACCATAATTCTAGCCCGAGGTCTCCAAACCCTACTCCCACTAATAGCAGCATGATGGCTCCTAGCTAGCCTGACCAACCTAGCCCTGCCCCCCTCTATCAACCTAATCGGAGAGTTATTCGTAGTTATATCTACCTTTTCATGGTCAAACACTACAATTATCCTAATGGGCTTTAACATAATTATCACCGCACTATATTCACTGTATATACTAATCACAACGCAACGAGGTAAGTACACACACCACATCAACAATATCCTCCCGTCCTTTACACGAGAAAACGCCTTAATGTCACTACACATACTCCCCCTACTCCTCCTGTCACTAAACCCAAAAATTATCCTAGGCCCTATATACTGTAAATATAGTTTAAAAAAAACGCTAGATTGTGAATCTAATAATAGAAGCCCACACCTTCTTATTTACCGAAAAAGTATGCAAGAACTGCTAATTCTATGCTCCCACGACTAACACCGTGGCTCTTTCAACTTTTAAAGGATAGAAGTAATCCGTTGGTCTTAGGAGCCAAAAAATTGGTGCAACTCCAAGTAAAAGTAATAAACATATTCTCCACCCTCTCTCTAATAACCCTCTTCTTACTACTAATCCCGATCATAATATCAACCACCAACCACTACAAAAACAGTACATTCCCCCTATATGTAAAAACAATAGTTTCATGCGCTTTCCTCACTAGCCTAGTCCCTATAATAATATTCATTCACACGGGCCAAGAAACAATTATCTCCAACTGACATTGAATGACCATCCAAACCCTTAAACTATCCATAAGCTTCAAAATAGATTACTTCTCCATAATATTTACCCCAGTCGCACTATTCGTCACATGATCAATCATAGAGTTTTCAATATGATATATACACTCAGACCCAAATATCAACAAATTTTTCAAGTATTTACTACTATTCCTCATTACAATGCTAATTTTAGTCACAGCTAATAACCTGTTTCAACTGTTCATCGGCTGAGAAGGAGTTGGTATTATGTCCTTTTTACTAATTGGCTGATGACACGGACGAGCAGACGCTAACACAGCAGCTCTTCAAGCAGTCTTATATAACCGCATCGGAGATGTCGGCTTCCTTGTAGCAATAGCATGATTCCTCTCCAACCTTAATTCATGAGACTTTCAACAAATCTTCATACTCGCTCCCGACACCCCTAACCTACCCATGCTAGGCCTTATTTTAGCAGCGGCAGGGAAATCAGCTCAATTCGGACTCCACCCATGACTACCCTCCGCCATAGAAGGCCCCACACCTGTTTCAGCCCTACTCCATTCGAGCACAATAGTTGTAGCAGGCATCTTTCTATTAATTCGCTTCTACCCTCTAACAGAAAACAACAAACTTATCCAAACCATCATACTGTGCCTAGGAGCCATTACCACACTATTCACAGCAATATGTGCACTAACTCAAAACGACATCAAAAAAATTGTCGCCTTCTCCACCTCAAGCCAACTAGGCCTGATAATAGTAACACTAGGCATCAACCAACCCCATCTGGCATTCCTTCATATCTGTACTCACGCCTTTTTCAAAGCAATGCTGTTCATATGCTCCGGGTCCATTATCCACAGCCTGAACGACGAACAAGACATTCGAAAAATAGGGGGATTGTTCAAAAGCATGCCATTTACCACATCCGCCTTAATTGTAGGAAGTTTGGCACTTACAGGTATGCCCTTCCTCACAGGATTCTACTCCAAAGACCTTATCATCGAATCCGCTAATACATCCCACATCAATGCTTGAGCACTATTAGTAACCTTAATTGCCACCTCCCTAACAGCCATCTATAGTACCCGCATTATCTTCTTCGCCCTACTAGAACAACCCCGATTTCCTCCCATAATCACCATCAACGAAAACAACCCTCTCTTAATTAACTCAATCAAACGTCTACTGATTGGCAGCATTTTCGCTGGATTCTTCATATCCAACAACATCCCCCCAACCACAATTCCCCAAATAACCATGCCCCTCTACCTAAAACTAACAGCCCTAGCCGTAACCATCACAGGATTTACCATTGCCCTGGAAATCAGCAACCTAACAAAAAACCTAAAACTCTCGCACCCATCAAGCATATTTAAATTCTCAACCCTTCTGGGCTATTTTCCCGTCCTAATCCACCGCTCAGCACCCCACCTGTACCTATCAATAAGCCAAAAATCAGCCTCTTCCCTCCTAGACCTCATCTGACTAGAAAACATTCTACCTAAAACAACCTCTTTCGCCCAAATAAAACTCTCTACCATGGTAACTGACCAGAAAGGACAAATTAAACTATATTTCTTATCCTTTCTGGTCACAATCTCTATCAGTATAATTATCTTTAATTTCCACGAGTAATTTCTATGATAACAACAACACCAACCAACAATGACCACCCAGTCACAATCACTAACCAAGTACCATAACTGTAAAGCGCCGCAATACCTATGGCCTCCTCACTAAAAAACCCAGAATCCCCCGTATCATAAATCACCCAATCCCCAAGACCATTAAACTCAAACACAATCTTCAACTCTTTCTCCTTCAACACATAAAAAACCATTAACAACTCCATAACAAACCCTATAATAAATAAACCCAATAACGTCTTATTAGAAACTCAGACCTCAGGGTACTGCTCAGTAGCCATAGCAGTTGTATAACCAAATACCACCAACATCCCACCCAAATAAATTAAAAACACCATCAACCCTAAAAAAGAACCACCAAAATTTAACACAATACCACAACCCACACAACCGCTAACAATCAATCCTACCCCACCATAAATTGGTGAAGGTTTTGAAGAAAATCCAACAAAACCTAGCACAAAAATTGTACTTAAAACAAGCATAATGTATATTATCATTATTCTCGCATGGAATCTAACCACGACTAATGATATGAAAAACCATCGTTGTCATTCAACTACGAAAACCCTAATGATCAACATCCGAAAGTCACACCCACTAATAAAAATTGTCAACAACGCATTTATTGACCTTCCAGCCCCATCAAACATCTCATCATGATGAAACTTCGGCTCTCTCTTAGGCATCTGCCTCCTCCTACAAATTCTAACAGGCCTATTCCTAGCAATACACTACACATCAGACACATCAACAGCCTTCTCCTCAGTAACCCACATCTGCCGAGACGTAAACTACGGATGAATCATTCGTTATATACACGCAAACGGAGCCTCTATATTCTTTATTTGCCTATACATGCATGTGGGACGAGGCCTATACTACGGATCCTACACCTTCTTAGAAACCTGAAACATTGGAGTCATTCTCCTACTCACAGTGATAGCCACAGCATTCATAGGATATGTCCTACCCTGAGGACAAATATCTTTCTGAGGAGCCACAGTCATCACTAACCTCTTATCAGCTATCCCATACATTGGCACAGACTTAGTCGAATGAATCTGAGGCGGCTTCTCAGTAGACAAAGCAACTCTTACACGATTCTTTGCCTTCCACTTTATTCTTCCATTTATCATTACAGCCCTAGTCCTAGTTCACCTTTTATTTCTCCACGAAACAGGATCCAACAACCCCACAGGAATCCCCTCAGACGCAGACAAAATTCCCTTCCATCCATACTACACCATTAAAGACATTCTAGGGGTCCTAGTCCTAATTCTAACCCTAATGCTACTAGTCCTATTCTCACCCGACCTACTTGGAGACCCAGATAATTACACTCCCGCCAACCCTCTTAGCACACCACCCCACATCAAACCCGAGTGATATTTCCTATTTGCATACGCAATTCTTCGATCAATCCCTAACAAACTAGGAGGAGTGCTAGCACTTATCGCATCAATCCTAATCCTACTACTCATGCCTCTTCTCCACACATCTAAACAACGAAGCATAATATTCCGACCAATCAGCCAATGCCTATTCTGATTACTAGCAGCAGACATACTAACCCTCACATGAATTGGAGGTCAACCTGTAGAACACCCCTATATTGTAATTGGACAACTCGCATCAATTTCATATTTCTCCATCATCCTAGTATTTATACCAGTAGCAGGAATGATCGAAAACAAACTTCTAAAATGAAGAGTCTTTGTAGTATATCCATTACCCTGGTCTTGTAAACCAGAAAAGAAGTATCACTAACCCTTCCTAAGACTCAAGGAAGAGGCCTCAAACCTCACCATCAACACCCAAAGCTGAAATTCTAGTTAAACTATTCCTTGAAAAACGTACTATCATACCTTTCACACTACTACTTCTAAAAACTCTCACCGATCTTATGACCTCTCATAACCACTAACTCTTACATTCACACTCAAAATAAAACACCCCATCTAAACCCCCATGTATATCGTGCATTAATTGATATACACCATGCATATAAGCATGTACATATTATTATTTATAGTACATAGTACATTACATTAATTATCGTACATAGCACATTAAGTCAAATCCACTCTAGTCACCATGCGTATCCCGACCATTAGATCACGAGCTTAATCACCATGCCGCGTGAAACCATCAACCCGCTTGGCAGGTATACCTATTCTCGCTCCGGGCCCATAACTTGTGGGGGTTTCTACTTAATGAACTTTAACAGGCATCTGGTTCTTTCTTCAGGGCCATCTCATCTAAAACCGTCCACTCATTCCTCTTAAATAAGACATCTCGATGGATTAATTACTAATCAGCCCATGCCGACACATAACTGTGCTGTCATACCTCTGGTATCTTTTTTTTTTGGGGATGCTTAGACTCCCCTATGACCGTCTAAGGTCCCGTCCCGGAGCATATATTGTAGCTGGACTTAACTGCATCTTAAGATTTGGCACGCAGACGGGCAATGATTAGAATGAAATTATAGTCAGACAATAAAATTAATGTTATTAAGACATATTAGTTAATGGTAACAGGACATAATTCTATTACTTACACTACTATTGATTCCCCCCTCTCAAATTTTCTATTTTTTTCCCCCTTATATATGCACCAATTTTTAAACACAAATTTCTCAAAATGCTAAAAGAATTCCATACTAAACAAAAAGCTAAATAGAGTACAATACCCTATTCAACATATAAGGCCTCATCCCACCATTCACTTA